CCTACTCGCTGCCCCCCTTGTTTGGCCCTACCTCTAAGGGGTTGTTGTGTAACAAGTGCGTAATGCCCACTGGAACGTCCATGGATTTTATCATCAACTTGATGAATTAATTTTAGGATATAGGACTTTCCCATTAGAACAGGTTGTTCAAAAGGATCTCCTGTTCTTCCATCAAATATTCTGCTTTTTCCCGGATATTCGGGTTCAAATACCCATGGATTTTTTGTTTGCTTACTGGCTTCATATAATTCAGAAAAAACAAGTTTTCTTGAGGCCTCTTGCTCATATCTCTCATCAAAGGGTGCTATTCTATAATGTCTCTTTAACAGATCCCCCGCTAACCCGAGTGAACATTCAAATATCTGTCCCACATTCATTCGTGAGGGGACTCCCAATGGGTTGAATACCATATCAACGGGCGTTCCATCTTGCAAATAGGGCATATCTTGTCTAGACAAAATTTTCGAAATTATACCTTTATTCCCATGCCTTCCAGCTATTTTATCCCCCACTTTGATTTCACGTTTATGTGAAATATATACACGAATCCTTTCTTGATTATAATTGGAACCCCCCTTTCTACGGATCCATCTCACATCAATAACTCGGCCCCTTCCACCTATAGGTAGTCTTAGCGAAGTTTCTTTTGAAGTGGATACCTGAATGCCAAGTATAGCTCGTAATAATCTATCCTCTGGGGCATATGATGATTCATTCGCTGTCTGAGGTGTTAATTTACCTACTAAGATATCACCTGTTTCTATCCAAGATCCCAGCATAACAATTCCATTTCTGTCTAAATTTCGGAGTAAATGAGCCTCTAAATGCGGAATCTCCTTAGTTATTCTTTCAGGACCTTGGCTTGTTACATGAGTCTGAATTTCATATTTCCGGATGTGAAAAGAAGTATAAATATCTTCATAAATCAGACGTTCACTAATTAGTACTGCGTCTTCAAAATTGTAACCTTCCCATGGCATATAAGCTACTAATACATTTTTTCCTAAAGCGAGTTCCCCACCAGCTGTGGCCGCACCACCCGCTAGAATTTGTCCCTTTTTAATATATTTACCCCGCCGAACCTGAGTTTTTTGATGCATAAAAGTATTCTTGTTGGAACGTTGATACATAACTAATGGAATGCTTAGAGTATCCCCATTACTTGAGAAAACGATCTTGTGAGTATCAGTATAAATGATTTTTCCCTTGTGTTCGGCTATAGCTGAAATACCCGAATCTAGAGCCGTTTGGCCTTCCAACCCAGTTCCAACAATGCACTTTTCGGAACGAGAAAGGGGAACTGCTTGGCGCTGCATATTAGAACTCATTAAAGCTCGATTCGCATCATTATGCTCGATAAAAGGAATGAGGGAAGCTCCAATAGAAAAATATTGGAAAGGAAAAATGCTTCTAAGATGAATCTCTTCCCATGCAATAGTCAGGAATTCTTGACGATATCGAGCCGGAACAACCTGTTGTTCTTGAATACCCCGATTCAAGGCCAAAGAATTTCCTGCTGCTACCATATAATATTCATCTCTATTTGGTGATAAATAAACCATCTGTGCCTCTTTTGATCTCTCAGATAATTCATAAAAAGGACTCTCTATAGATCCCCAATAACCAACCTTAACATGAGTAGCTAATGATCCAATAAGTCCAACATTGATTCCTTCGGACGTGTCAATTGGGCAAATACGTCCATAGTGACTCGGGTGAATATCTCGTATCCGAAAACTAGCAGTTCGCCCCGTCAATCCCCCAGGACCCAAATAACTCCATTTTCGCCCATGAACAATTTGTGTCAACGGATTAGTTCGATCCAAAACTTGAGATAAAGGGTGTAGGCCAAAAAACGATTCATAAGTAGTTGTTAATGAAGTTGAAGTTACCAAATTTTGAGGAGTCGGTATCAATTTATGCCTGATTGCTCCACATATAGTTCCTCGAACCGCATTTTCTAAACGAACAAGAGCCAATCCGAATTGATCCTGTAATAGATCTGCGACAGAACGAATACGTTTATTTTTCAAGTGATTCATATCGTCAAGTATACCCATTCCAAATTTCATTTCAATCAAATGATCCACAGCAGCCAATAGATCTTGTGGTAACAAAAATGTATTGTTTTGGGGTATATCAAGATTCAGTCTCCGGTTTATATTTCGTCGACCAATCTTTCCTAATTCACATCTTTGGTAAAAAAATTTATTTTGTAATTCCTTGCATAAGGACTCAGAAAATACCGGATCTCCCCCTACCCCTACACAAGCAAATTGTTGATAAAACTCCAGAATAGCATTTTCTTTTGACCCAATCTTTTTTTTCTCTTTTTCATTCGGGAAAGACAAGAAAATCTCAGGGTAACAAACATTATCTAGAATTTCTCTTATATTCGAACCCATAGCTGATGATAGAACTAGAATAGATATTTTTTGTTTTCTACTTACACGGGCCCATATCCTTGCTTTTCTGTCAATTTCGAATTCTGACCTTCCCCCCCAATCCGATATTATAGTACTGGTATAGACAGAAATTCCGTTATGTTCCAATTCTGAACGGTAGTAAATACCAGGACTTTGCAATATTTGGTTGATCACAATTCGGTATATTCCATTTACTATAGAGGTTCCAAAAGAATTCATTATAGGGATGTTCCCAATAAAAACTGTTTGTTCTTGCATATTTCTATCGGTTTTCCAAATTAAGACCGCGGGTACATATAATTCAGAAGAATATGTGAGTGATTCATATACAGCATCTCTTTCTTTTATCAAGGGCTCTACCAATTGATATGTTTCCACAAATAAATTAAATTCAATTTCTTGATCTCTATCTTCAATTTTTGGAAACTTATGAAATTCTTCCGCCAAGCCCTGATTAATGAACCTAAAAAATCCCTCAAATTGTATCTGACTAAATCCAGGTATTGTGGACATTCCTTCATTTCCATTCTGGAGCATCTTAATCTGAAGTTTCCTCTTTATTGAAAAAATCCCATTATTGGCTTAGCTCACTATTCATCGAACCATACCGATCGATCTAGCAATGATGGAATGGGTATTCTGTTTACTGAATCACATAAAATTTTAGCCAACTCTATCCATATATATCATACGTATGAACGGAAGCAAGACAGAGAAATGGAGGGCATTTTTTACGCAAGTTCGAATTTGAGCCAGGTACAAATAGAAAGAAATTAAAATTGATAAAGCATTCCTGGGAAAAAATTCTGTCACTTAGGTTGACGGAGTCTTTTATCGGTATCGGATAAGAAAATTGATCCAATTTCTACCCAATTCTTTTATTATGATATTACGATCAGGGTACAAAAAATAAAAAAGAAATGAATTTGGGAATCAATCTGCTCTCTATGAATGAGATAAAAACAGAAGAATCAGGAATAGCATAGAGTTTAACTATTTTTAGCACAAACGCTCAAAAAGTAATTCTCAAATCTTTTTTGGTAGTAGAATTTATAAAATACAATTGAATTGCGTACGTAATACTCATAGGAGTAATCTTTAGGAAGTACATACCGGCACATGCCGATATAGCTATCCATATATCGCATCTTTTCTCATAATTGAACTTGGTGCAACATAGGTCAAGTCGCACTCTATCAAAAAAATCATAATCATAATGTCTATTTTCTATTCATTCGGTATCCACGTATAAAAATTCCAGCTCTGTAGTTTACACTGTTCTGGGGTTTACATATACACATAATAATATTATAATTAATATTAAAATATTAATATTTCGAATTAGAATATAATATTATAAAATATAATATATTAGAAAATATAATAATAATATTAGAATATTATAATTGATTATAATTGTAATTGATAATAATTAGTCGTAAATCAATTGGATTTTTCATCCATTAAGGGAATACAAATGGAATTTGGCGACATGGCCAAGTGGTAAGGCGGGGGACTGCAAATCCTTTATCCCCAGTTCAAATCTGGGTGTCGCCTGATCAACAAAAAAAGACTTGGAAGTTTTTAATCCTGCTGATCGAACTTGACAAATTCTTGCCCCGCAAAAGCATAGGCAAGGGACTAGATCTGTCGATACTTGATTTTGAGAACCCGTAGGTCCTATAAAAGACTGTCATCTTTTTTAGAAAAATTTATAAAAATCTGGTTTCTGAGTGTGGCTCAAACAGATACCAATAAATCTGAAGCAATCCAATCTTATTAATGCATTGGTTTTGGGCTATTCTGAATTGAACCAAATAAAAGAAATAATGATAATTCATTCTATTCTGGGCATCAGAACTATGAAAATAAGAAGTCGTAAATCTTGGTATCCAAGGATTCCTAAGAGACACTCCATTTTGGTTCCTAAGGTTAAAGATGTGGAAAGAACTGAGCGAGGATACTTTGTATCCAAACTCAGGATAGGCTCTGAGTGCTCAGAAATGAAATCAAAATGGTTATTCTTCTTTTCTTATTTTTTTTTTCTTCTATTTCATTATCTATCTTATATATCTTATATATATATAATATAAATATAATAATAATATATATTATATATTTATTATTATTTATTATATATTTAAAATATTATATATTTAAAATATATTTAAATATTTAATATTTTAATATTTATTTTAATATTTAATTTTCTATTTTTTTTATATATTTTTTATATATTTTTATATTTTATTTTATTATTTCCAATTTTTCAATTTTTTCAATTTCAATAGAATCTATTGACTAAGAAATAAAGGACCTTTTTACGAGTGGATTCGTAAAATTGTTTCATCACTAGCCGTAAGTAAGAATCCTATTTTGACTCTGCACCATTGATTCCACTATAATTATGAATTAATAATGGAATAAATACTTCATTTCATAGAGATAAGGGACATCATTCACATGGATATAGTAAGTCTCGCTTGGGCTGCTTTAATGGTAGTGTTTACATTTTCTCTTTCACTTGTAGTATGGGGAAGGAGTGGGCTTTAGAGCTAGGAATATTAATATTAC